GTTATTTTATGTCGCAATCCTTACATCCCCTACCACAGGTGGGGTGACGGCTAGTTTTGGTATGTTGGGAGATATCATTATTGCCGAACCCAACGCTTACATTGCATTTGCGGGTAAAAGAGTAATTGAACAAACATTGAATAAGACAGTACCTGAGGATTCACAAGTGGCTGAATATTTATTCCATAAGGGCTTATTCGATCCAATCGTACCACGTAATCCTTTAAAGGGCGTTCTGAGTGAATTATTTCGGCTACATGCTTTCTTTCCTTTGAATCAAACTTAGATTAAGTAGAGCCGTAGAGTAGAGTCTTAATTTAATAATTTATTTAATATTAATAAAACGGAATAAATTTTTTGAAATGAAAATTATTAAATTATAAGACAAGAACAAGAAAATAACTAATATTATGAATAATAAAAAGGTGGATTATCATACATATATTTCGTGTAGAAACATGTAGAAAGGTGAATAAGTCCGTTTATTTACATATTTTTTATTTACACATTTATTGAATTTTTTAATAAATATTTATTAAAAAAATACTTATATTAAAACATATACTTATATATTCCTTATTTAAGTATATACTCACTTAGGTATACTTAGTATAATATAAGTATAATATAATATTTATATAAATAAAATTATTATATATGAATTATAAGATATCTTTATAACAATATAAGGTTAAAATAAAAATATTAATATTAATATAAAACAATAAATAAAAATAACAGGTACAAATATTAAATCGAGGTACCCATTCAATGATAACTCTCAACAACTTTCCCTCCATTTTTGTGCCTTTAGTAGGCTTAGTATTTCCGGCAATTGCAATGGTTTCTTTATCTCTTCATGTTCAAAAAAACAAGATTTTTTAGATACTATAGGGACAAATCTTATCCATTTTTTTTTTGAAACTGATTTGGATCATAACACCCATATCTATTTAGTAGAATATGGTATAACATGTTGCTTCTTTCGAGCATAAGCTCTTATGTATGTGTAAACATGATATATGGGTAAATTCATTTTTCAAATGGATCGGCATCGGGAAGAATTTCGGAAACGTAAAGTCAATATATCTATATCTATATATATGTGGATAGCTATAGGAAATCGTATGAAAGAGATGTTATTATTTTAGTTTGGATCTAAGCAATTCGATGAATTATTCTTAAAGGTTCACATCATAGTAGTGCTGGTTGATGAAAGTTACTTCGGAAACAAAAAAAGTAAAATCCAATTTATTTTTGTTATTTTTCCAATTCCAATAAAATGCAACTAGGTCTAGTGAGAATATGAGTTGGCGATCAGAACGTATATGGATAGAACTTATAGCGGGATCTCGAAAAATAAGTAATTTCGGCTGGGCCCTTATTCTTTTTTTAGGTTCATTAGGGTTTGTATTGGTTGGAACCTCCAGTTATTTTGGTAGGAATTTGATATCTTTATTTCCTTCTCAGCAAATCCATTTTTTTCCACAAGGGATCGTGATGTCTTTCTATGGGATCGCGGGTCTTTTTATTAGTTCCTACTTGTGGTGCACAATTTCGTGGAATGTAGGTAGTGGTTATGATCGATTCGATATAAAAGAGGGCATAGTGTGTATTTTTCGTTGGGGATTCCCTGGAAAAAACCGTCGCATATTCCTCCGATTCCTTATGAAAGACATTCAGTCCATCAGAATAGAAAATAAAGAGGGTCTTTTTGCTCGTCGGGTCCTTTATATGGAAATCAGAGGCCAGGGGGCCATTCCCTTGACGCGTACTGATGAGAATTTGACTCCACGAGAAATTGAGCAAAAAGCTGCTGAATTGGCCTATTTCTTGCGCGTACCAATTGAAGTATTTTGAAAAAATAAACTGAAGAATTAATACTTTGCAAGAGGGAAAAAACTAAAGAATCCTCTTTTTTTTCTATACCATAAGTTAACGGAAGTTTCTTCCGAACGCTTATTCGAGCCAAAGTAAACGTATACGAAACACCCCTAAAACGAAAATTTTTGTGTCCATAATTTTTTTTTCGAAATATTTGATATTTTTTTTAATAGAACAGGAGTTCTTTCGTCTCGAAATCCGACTAATATTAATTTGAAGTGGGCTCTTTCTTATTCTATTTCTGTATTCTTTCTAGATTCAAGGACTAACCGCTATACTGCATCACAAATAAAAACTCTGAAATAGATTAATGGGCTAGATGACTTGAAATATAACTTATGCTTGATAGAAATATTAGTATCATATAGAGTCGACGCATGGGGTGAGTTCATTAAAACTTCAAAAATTCACAGACGAAAAAATGGCAAAAAAGAAAGTATTCATTTCCCTTCTATATCTTGCATCTATAGTATTTTTGCCTTGGTGGATCTCTCTCTCATTTAAAAAAAGTCTGGAATCTTGGATTACTAATTGGTGGAATATTAGGCAATCCGAAATTTTTTTGAATGATATTCAAGAAAAGAGTATTCTAAAAAAATTCATAGACTTAGAGGAACTCCTTCGTTTGGAGGAAATGATAAAGGAATACCCGGAAACGCATTTACAAAAGCTTCGCGTTGAAATCTACAAAGAAACGATCCAATTGATCAAGATGCACAATGAGGATCGTATCCATACAATTTTACACTTCTCGACAAATATAATCTGTTTCGTTATTCTAAGTGGTTATTCTATTTTAGGTAATGAAGAACTTGTTATTCTTAACTCTTGGGTTCAAGAATTCCTATATAACTTAAGCGACACAATAAAAGCTTTTTCTATTCTTTTATTAACTGATTTATGTATAGGATTCCATTCGCCCCACGGTTGGGAATTAATGATTGGCTCTGTCTACAAAGATTTTGGATTTGCTCATAATGATCAAATTATATCCGGTCTTGTTTCTACTTTTCCAGTCATTTTAGATACAATTTTTAAATATTGGATCTTTCGTTATTTAAATCGTGTATCTCCTTCACTTGTAGTGATTTATCATTCAATGAACGACTGAAAAATGATCGACCGACCTAATTAGAATATTTGGTACTTTGTACATAAGCAAAACATTCAAAATTGTACTTACTACCCAGCCAAGCGATTTCTCCAATATTTCAGAAAAATGATTTCATTAAATAGCAAAATTATAGATAGGGAACTCTACTAGCGACCTACCTAATTTTATTGTAGAAAATTTCGGGATCAATGATTGGACCATGCAAACTAAAAAAACCTTTTCGTCGATAAAGAAAGAGATTACTCGATCCATTTCCGTATCGCTCATGATAATGATATATATAATAACTCAGGCACCCATTTCAAATGCCTATCCCATTTTTGCACAGCAGGGTTATGAAAATCCACGAGAAGCAACTGGCCGTATTGTATGTGCCAATTGCCATTTAGCTAATAAACCCGTGGATATCGAGGTTCCACAAGCGGTACTTCCGGATACTGTATTTGAAGCAGTTGTTCGAATTCCCTATGATCTGCAAGTGAAACAAGTTCTTGCTAATGGTAAAAAAGGAGCTTTGAATGTAGGGGCTGTTCTTATTTTACCCGAGGGGTTTGAACTAGCCCCCCCCGATCGTATTTCGCCTGAGATTAAAGAAAAGATAGGAAATCTGGCTTTTCAAAGTTACCGCCCTACTAAAAAAAATATTCTTGTGATAGGTCCTGTTCCTGGTCAGAAATATAGTGAAATCACCTTTCCTATTCTTTCCCCGGACCCCGCTACTAAGAAAGATGTTCACTTCTTAAAATATCCCATATATGTAGGCGGGAACAGAGGAAGGGGTCAGATTTATCCCGACGGGAGCAAGAGTAACAATAATGTTTATAATGCTACAGCAGCAGGTATAGTAAGCAAAATCATACGAAAAGAGAAAGGGGGGTACGAAATAACCATAGTGGAGGCATCGGATGGGCGTCAAGTGGTTGATATTATCCCTCCAGGGCCGGAACTTCTTGTTTCCGAGGGCGAATCCATCAAACTTGATCAACCATTAACGAGTAATCCTAATGTGGGTGGGTTTGGTCAGGGGGATGCGGAAGTAGTACTTCAAGATCCATTACGTGTCCAAGGCCTTTTGCTCTTCTTGGCATCTGTTATTTTGGCACAAATCTTTTTAGTTCTTAAAAAGAAACAGTTTGAGAAGGTTCAATTGTCCGAAATGAATTTCTAGATCCGCGGATTTTTCAACATCAAGCTCTAAAAAGAAACAAACTCTTGTTGGCAATTATATTATGTAATAATTATATTATGTAATTGTGTATGATCAAAAAAATTTTGTTTGTTTCTTTTTTTTTCTACCGGATTTCGGGAATTACTTATACCGGTCATGATATGTATATTGTGAAGAAGACTATTTTATTTTACTTATCTCTTCTTTGTTTTTTCAATCCAAATCGAAGTGATATAGAATGAATCAGTAGTTTTCTATTCGAATAGAATCAAAACAAAAGATAAATAAGCGTAAAATAGAAACCAAAGTATAAATGAAAGGAACAAAGGGTTTTATTTTAGGGGGGGGGTTGTTCGTCTCCTAGTCCTTGACACAAGAAAAGGGATTTTCCCCAACCCCTTCTTGTGTCGAATTAATAATGATTCTTGATCCTGTTCGTCAAAAACGACTATTCGTAGTTTCCATTTTTTTCTCGGTTTATCATAACCTTTTTTCGATTTATCATGTTAAGTAGTGGACAAACAAAAATATAGGTAAATTTATTGAACAAATACAAATAGAACTTCTTCAAGTTCAATGAACTTCTAAAATAGAAAAAAGGAAATTTTTATTAGATTAAATAGAGTAAGGTTCTATTTTATTAGTATAGAAAGGGTTTGCATGATACCTAATCGATATAAATCTATATATAGAACTATAGAATTGTGAGTCATACTAAAAGGGGAAATTGAGTGATTACTTCTTTGTTTTAATTTTGAAAGTATTCACAGATACCTTCGAGTAAAAGATTTTCTGAATCAATTAATGAAGTGGATTTTTCAAAAACATCAATCA